AGAAACGGAGAGCAATTCGAAAAAATGACCTTAAATCTTTGTGTACTGACCCCTAATCGAATAGTTTGGGATTCAGAAGTGAAAGAAATCATTTTATCTACTAATAGTGGACAAATTGGCGTATTACCAAATCACGCTCCTATTGCCACAGCAATAGATATAGGTATTTTGAGAATACGCCTTAACGACCAATGGTTAACGATGGCTCTGATGGGCGGTTTTGCTAGAATAGGTAATAATGAGATCACTGTTTTAGTAAATGATGCAGAGAAAAGTGGTGACATTGATCCACAAGAAGCTCAGCAAACTCTTGAAATAGCGGAAGCTGCTTTGAGAAAAGCTGAAGGAAAGAGACAAACAATTGAGGCAAATCTAGCTCTCCGACGGGCTAGGACACGAGTAGAGGCTATCAATGCGATTTCATAACCAGTCGGTGCGTCCGAATAATCATCGATTTATACACCCTATATTTGGTTGTTTTGTTTGACTTGATTCTGTCGAGTAAATACAATCAAGCGCAATCAGATTTTGATGCAACGAAAAAGAAAAGAAATAGAAAAGATACAAAATGAATATCACTAAAAGAAAAAGGGTATAAAAACTTATTAGATAGCGCGGTCAATGGTATCTAATAAGTTCTACCTACTATTGGATTTGAACCAATGACTCCCGCCGTATGAAAGCAATACTCTAACCGCTGAGTTAAGTAGGTCATTTATCTTCACAAAGAAAACCAAACGGGACTCATCCCATCGATGGATTATAAATATGATATTACTTAGAAGCAATACCGATCAATATGATCTTGGATCATGGAATAGTCATCTTGAGAATATTCATCTTGACAAGAAATTATCTACATAATAAAATATGTATTACAAGCACTAAGGGCTATAGCTCAGTTGGTAGAGCACCTCGTTTACACGCGCGCCGATGTTTTTCAGGGGAGTCCATCATGCAATCAAAAAATTGATCTTATTGAGAAATCGATGTCTTACTCCATAACTTTGAGGGAAGAAGAGAACAATAGCCTGACAAGGGTTCGGTCCGATTTAGGTGCCCAGTTAGATGCCAAACAGACCCCATCATTGATTTGATATATTGATAAGGTGAATACGCAGTCTATTCAATGCTAGGCTGAGTATAAGGGACTCAAAAAAATCTCTTTTCGTCCTATGAACTTTAAGGTGTATGAAGTTTCATATTTGATTTTTAAGTAGAGCGATAGAGACTTCATTTCACTTAGGTTAATCTAGGCCAGAGGCAGACCTACGTCAAAATAACCTCCCTTGAAAAACTTTGGTAGTGTTCCTGAATCTGAATCCACATAATGACTCAGAGCACATGGAGCCATCTCCTTATTTTTCTGTCAAAAATAAAAATGGCGGACTAGCTGATATTTATATCAGTTAATGAAAGAGCCCAATGCACAAAAAATGCATGTTGGGTCTTTGAAACAGTTCAGATCATTTTGATAATAATAAGTTTGATCTGTTTTACCGAGAAAGTCTACGGTTCGAGTCCGTATAGCCCTAGAGCCCTATAAAAAAAATTTCAAATGAATATTCAAATACAAAAAATTGTATCATTTTTCATTTGAATTTCCTCGTTATTGTTTTAATTGACTGATTGCTTCATCAAAAGACAATGATTCCTATAAGCCCATTCATGGGGATCGTTTAAAGTATAATATCAAACTAAAAGCAAAAACACATTTCATTTCAATGGACCCAATCGATCTTTTTCCAGTTGTGGATAAGCAAACCAACTTTTATTCATTACTCTTCGTAAGAAAATTCCATATGGAATTTTCCTCTTTTCTTGTCCGAAATCAAGGAGTTAATTATACTACCCTTCTTTGGTATACCCAATTCTAGTGAATTTTGTATCATGACATGAGTCCGGTTAAAAACTCCAACCTAACCCAACCCCAATCAAATCTAATAGTAATTTACGTCGGTATTGTGCGGTATTTGCGCACAAGATAAAGTTTGAAAAACTAATATCTTTGCTAATGCTAAGTTTCATTGTAAACATTGTCAACAACGTAAAATAGGCTTTTCTTCGTATACCTTACTTAGACCTAGTCTTCTTTTTCGATATTCTATGAATAGAAAATCCTCCATCGGGATTGGATTCTAATAAAAGTAACAAGACCGATATATTCTAAATCTTGAGATGAAAATTCCTAGACATTTTCTTACATCTGACTACTTGTTCTATTCTAAACGACTAATAAAAAAGAGACAAATGGACATATTCATAAAAAAATGAAATATATTATATAAAGATAATCAAATAGAAAGGATAATAGAAATCAATTTCTATTTCGATCAATTTATAATAAATAGAATTCCAAATTCGAAATAAAAAAATAAAAAATGAGAATTCTATTTAGAATCCCTTTTCTTTAGAGAGAATCCTCGGTAAGATTGAGATGAAAACAAGAGAATTTGGATAAGAGCAATAGTTAGTTATTAAATAAAAAAAAAAATAAAAA